TCATGTACCGATTCTTGAATACCCACTATGGTAGAATATTCGTGTGGGATTTTCTCAGATTTTGCGCGTGTAATACATGTTCCTTCTATTTCTCCAAGCAAAACTCTTCGCATCGCAATGCCTATTGTGTCGGCTTGACCTTTCATAAGTGGAGACAAAATAAAGCGCCCATAATAAAGACGCTTACTGTCTGCTCTTGATTCAACACACTTCCACTGCAGTGTCCGAGTAGATACTTTTACTTTCTCTCGAACCATAGTAATATTATTTGTCAGATCATTGAGTCATTTATTTCTCTTGAAATCTCTTCAATGTTTATTTCTACACCCGTCTTTTTTTAGGGGGTCTGCAACCATTGTGTGGCATAGGGGTTACATCCCGTACGAAATTTAAAAGGATACCGCTTCTACGAATAGCTCGTAATGCCGCATCTCTTCCGAGACCAGGACCCTTTATCATGACTTCTGCTCGTTGCATACCTTGATCCGCTACTGCTCGAATAGCATTTCCTGCTGCGGTTTGAGCAGCAAAAGGCGTACCTCTTCTTGTACCCCTGAATCCACAAGTACCGGCCGAGGACCAAGAAATTACCCGACCCCGGACATCTGTAACAGTCACAATGGTGTTGTTGAAACTTGCTTGAACATGAATAACGCCCTTTGGTATTCGACGTCCACTTTTACGTGAACCGATCCGTCCCGGCCTACGTGAACCACTTCGTGGTGGAGATTTTGCCATATTTGATCATTTCATAAATATAAGTCAGAGATATATGGATATATCCATTTCATGTCAAAACCGATCTTTTATGTTGATTTGTTCATCGGTTACTTTCTAAACTTTTCGAAAGATTATCCTTGTCTTTGTTTATGTCTCGGGTTGGAACAAATTACTATAATCCGTCCCCTCCTGCGGATCAGTCGACATTTTTCACAAATTTTACGAACTGAAGCCCTTATTTTCATAATTGTTATTCCTTAAATGAATTTCGAATCTACTTATTGGAAGTTGGAAGAAAATAAGTTTCTTGAAATTTTTGAACCGCGATTTGTATCCCCCTGAAAGGAATGTTGAAAAATCACCTAATCACTCAAATCCTTTTGTGTAGTCTATATATTATTATTATATCCTCCAGTTGAATCTGAATCATAACGACTTCCTTCAATTTTGCCTCTAGCCACCGGGAGTAGATGTAGAAAAACGGGTCGCATCCCTCCTGAAACATAATCTAGAATCTTACTTCGCTCTCTAAACTATCTAAAAGAACCCGGAGCATACCTTTGGTAAGTTATTCGGTAATTAAACCTCGAGGAATCCTCCCCTTTTTTTTTTTCTCACAACATAAAAGTAAGCTCCAAATACAATTCGGATAGCAGAATAATTACCATATATAACACAAAATTTCTCCACCGATTCTTTCCAGTCGAGCCGCTCGGTCTGTCATTATACCCCGAGAAGTAGAGAGAATTACAATCCCCATCCCATCTAAAATTCTAGGAATTCGTCGATAGTTAAAATAGATTCGTAGACCGGGTCGACTGATTCGTTTTAAATTTAAAATGGGTCTATACGGCCCTTTCCTATTCCTTCGATGTCGTAGGGTTAAAACCAAAAACTCTTTTTTGTTTTCCACGAGTTTCCTTGCGTTTTCGATAAAACCCTCTCGCAAAAGGATTTTAACAACGTTTTCGGTGATGTTAGTAGATGCTATTCGAACCGTTCCCTTTCTATTCATGTCAGCATTTCGTATAGAAGTTATTATGTCAGCAATAGTGTCCTTGCCCATGATAAACTGAAAATTTTGTTGCTTCCAAATTTTGATATAATCAACATGTTCTTTTTTTTATGAAAATTATTAAAAGTATATGCGTGAGACATACTCTACTAAATTTTGATTTATCTATTTTATTTTCTTTCATACTATCACTATATCGCGGTCCCCTCTTATAATACTTCAGGTGCTAATGAAACTATTTTAGTAAAATTCAACTGTCTCAATTCCCGGGCGATCGCACCAAAAACTCGAGTTCCCTTTGGATTTCCTTCGTGATCAATGACAACTGCAGCATTGTCATCGTACCGTATTATCATACCGTTATCACGTCTGAGTTCTTTACAAGTACGTACAATTACAGCTCTGATCACTTCTGATCTTTCTAGAGGCGTATTGGGTACTGCTTCCTTGATCACAGCAACAATAACGTCACCAATATGAGCATATCTACGATTACTGGCTCCTATGATTCGAATACACATCAATTCTCGGGCACCGCTATTGTCTGCTACATTCAAATGGGTTTGAGGTTGAATCATATCGTTTTTTGAGTCCGTTTTTTTAATGTTTAATTTAAAGTAAAGCACTGAAAGGACGAAGTAAAAAGTAAAAAAAAAAAGAAAAAAAAAAAAAAAAAGGGAAGACCCGCATTTTTTATACCCAAGATTTATTTCCTTTGTTTCGACATTCCTATCCCGAAATAATGAATTGAGTTCTTATAGGCATTTTGGACGCCGCTATTGAAATAGCCTTTCGAGCTATATTTTCAGCTACTCCACTCATTTCATAAAGTATTCTACCCGGTTTAACGACGGCTACCCAATATTCGGGGGATCCTTTACCGGACCCCATACGGGTTTCCGTGGGTCTTAGTGTAACTGGTTTGTCTGGAAAGATACGTACCCATATTTTTCCACCGCGCCGTACATTTCGTGTCATTGCGCGGCGCCCCGCTTCGATTTGTCTAGATGTGATCCAAGCGGGTTCAAGTGCTTGAAGAGCATATCTGCCGAAACAAATATGATTACCTCGATAAGATATCCCTTTCATTCTTCCTCTATGTTGTTTACGGAATCTTGTTCTTTTGGGGTTATAATTGATGGTTCTTTCTCAATGCCATCTCTACTACAGAACTGGACATGAGAGTTTCTTCTCATCCAGCTCCTCGCGAATGAAAGGACTAAAAACGATTTTATCAAGATATAGGGGAATTTAATGAATAATATACTGAAGCATAGGATTTTTTGAAAGTTCATCTAATTAATCTATTCTAAATTTGTATATCATGTTTAGATATAGAATTGAAACATTTATGTTCTATTTATAGATAATCTCAATGTCTTTTTTTTTTTTATCGTTATAACAAATCTTTATTTTGTTTTGCCCTTTACCATATCGGATCGATCAAAATGAATCAATCCAATAAAATCAAAAAATAAACCTTTCGCGGGCGAATATTTACTCTTTCAATATCTATTTCAGTTGTAGGGTTAGTTCATGACCTCTACGAATAAAAGAATAGTTTAGTTCCTGGGTTCGTTTCGCCATCCCACCCAATAAATCATTAAGATTCATTTCCAATAGAATCTTCTTTTTCTTTATTCACGGGTTCCGTCGTTCCCATTGCTTCTCGATTAATGGTTAGGTCTGAATTCTCCAACGGAGCCCTTAATGAAATTTTTTCTTAAGTCAATTTTCTCAGTTTTTATTGGCTCGGGGCTCTTGATTTTTTTTGTTCCATGAGCGGATTCATCTAGTTAGGGATGAATCAGTATTGATGCTATATTACACTGTTTTTTATGAGATGACTTACAGACCTTACATATTGGAATCTTATATCATTGATATTTTCTTTCTCTCTTTCTCTCATCCTTCCATTTATCCGCATGCTTTTCGATTTTCTTTCACAACTTCGAACTTCACAACCTACAATCAGATTGGGTTTTTATGTTATGCAAATTTCAGTTGCTACAACGATATGACCACTATATTATATCTTGACTGGTTCTTTGGATTCAGATAATACGAAGCAATGAGTTGGTTATTAGTGCTAGAGTTATTAGTTCATACTACAGGACGGTCCATTTTTTGGAATCCTAGCCCTAAAAAAAACCAACGAGTCGCACACTAAGCATAGCAATTATATAAAAATAAAAAAAAAAAAATCAATCGAATTTTTATTCAACCCTATAGAATTGCGGAATTTCTCATTTTTGTTTTGATTGAAGATAAAAAGAGCTCGTTCTTTGTTTGGTTTATTTCCATTAATGGGGGGGCTCTAAAGACCCGTAAACTCTTATTTTTTTTCGTCTACAAATATCCAAATTTTGATTCCCAATACCCCGTATATAGTTCGAACCGTATAGGAACAATAATCAATTTTAGCTCCAATGGTTTGTAGAGGAACTCTACCTTCTCTGATCCATTCGGCGCGCGCAATTTCTTTTCCGTCAAGACGCCCTGCAATTTGTACTTGAATTCCTTTTGTATCGGCCTGCTCCGTTAATTCAATAGCTTTTTTCATTGCTTTTCGAAAAGAAACTCGATTTTTTAATTGTCCGGCTATAAATTCGGCAAGAATATTGGGGTGTCCATAAGGATTTGTAATTCGTGTAATAGCAATGTTTATTTTTCGATTCACACAATTAAGTTCTTTTTGTACATTCATCTGTAATTCTTCAATTCTTCGCGGTCTATTTTCTAGTAATAATTTTGGGAACCCTATATAGATTATAACTTGAATTAGATCAATTCTTTTTTGAATCTCTATCCGTGCAATTCCCTCAACACCGGAAGATATTCTGCTATTTTTTTTTATATAATTCTTAATAAAGTTTCGTATTTTTTGATCTTCTTGTAGACCCTCGCAATAGTTTTTTGGTTTTGCAAACCAAAGAGAATGATGACTTTGTGTTGTACCAAGCCGGAAACCTAGTGGATTTATTTTTTGTCCCATAATCCCCCATTCCTATATGTATCATGACATGTCATAGTTTTGTTCTTTTTTTTATTTATTAATTTTTTTTTTTTTATTTATTAATCTAGTGTTTTTTGAGCACTCGAGATCGAGATAGTCTCTATATTCATATTCATCTAAGGATATATCTTTTAAAACAATAGTTATATGACAAGTGGGTTTTTTGATCGGATAACTCCGCCCTCGGGCTCGAGGTTTTAATCTTTTCGCAGTAGGACCCTCGTTTACTTCGGCTTTAATAATGAATAA